ATAAAACACATCTTTATTTACTATTGATTATCCATCTAGTTCTTTATTTAGATAATACTACTTTAGCTCTAAAAAGGGCTAAAAAATATTATATGTCATTCATTTTTTTTGACATTTATATTACATATATTACATATAATTAATAAACTCTAACTATCCGGACAAAAAAACGAATTCATACTATACTAATGGATTTCCTCATAGTCAAAGCTCTATAGCTATAGTATCCAACGTACTATATAAAAATAAAAAAAATTGGTTAAAGAAAAAAAGCTTTTTTTTCTGGATCTCCCGAAATAGCTTTAAATATATAAATAGATTACTTAATAAATAACTATTTGCACTAGTAAGGGTGATATCATTTAACCAATTGTAACTTCTTGATTTGTTGATTTGAACGATTTGGTAAAGAATAAGAAAGATTCAATTTTGGTCTTGCATCTATAATCTATATATATATATATAGATTTTTCTTTTTTTTTGCGAAAGAGAGAAGATCCGGTGAATCGGAAAGAATTAATTAAAAATGAAAAAGGTTTTTTTATGGAACATACATATCCATATGCATGGATCATACCTTTCGTTCCACTTCCAGTTCCTGTCTTAATCGGGGTCGGGCTTCTCTTTTTTCCGACGGCAACAAAAAACCTTCGTCGCATGTGGGCTTTTCCTAGTGTTTTATTATTAAGTATAGTTATGATTTGTTCTGCAGATCTGGCTATTCAGCAAATAAATAGCAATTTCATAGATCAATATGTATGGTCTTGGACTATTAATAATGATTTTTCTTTAGAGTTCGGCCACTTGATCGACCCACTTACTTCTATTATGTTAATATTAATTACTACTGTTGGAATTCTGGTTTTGATTTATAGTGATAATTATATGTCTCATGATCAAGGATATTTAAGATTTTTTGCTTATATGAGTTTTTTCAATACTTCCATGCTGGGATTAGTTACGAGTTCTAATTTGATACAAATTTATATTTTTTGGGAATTAGTTGGAATGTGCTCATATCTATTAATAGGTTTTTGGTTCACACGACCTATTGCTGCAAATGCTTGTCAAAAAGCTTTTGTAACTAATCGTATAGGAGATTTTGGTTTATTTTTAGGAATCTTAGGTCTTTATTGGATAACAGGTAGTTTTGAATTTAAGGATTTATTCGAAATATTCAATAACTTAAGTTATAATAATGATAATGAGTTTACTTTTTTATTTTTAAATTTATGCGTTTTTCTAGTATTTTCCGGGGCAATTGCTAAATCGGCACAATTCCCCCTTCATGTATGGTTACCTGATGCCATGGAAGGGCCTACCCCTATTTCGGCTCTGATTCATGCTGCTACGATGGTAGCAGCGGGCATTTTTCTTGTCGCTCGTCTTCTTCCTCTTTTCATAGGAATACCCTACATAATGAATTTAATATCTTTAATAAGTATAATAACAGTACTATTAGGAGCTACTTTGGCTCTTGCTCAAAAAGATATTAAGAGAAGTTTAGCCTATTCTACAATGTCTCAATTGGGTTATATGATGTTAGCTTTAGGTATGGGGTCATATCGAGCTGCTTTATTTCATTTGATTACTCATGCTTACTCTAAAGCATTATTGTTTTTAGGATCTGGATCAATTATTCATTCAATGGAAGCTATTGTTGGATATTCTCCAGATAAAAGTCAGAATATGGTTCTTATGGGCGGTTTAACAAAACATGTCCCAATTACAAAAACAGCTTTTTTATTAGGTACACTTTCTCTTTGTGGTATTCCACCACTTGCTTGTTTTTGGTCCAAAGATGAAATTCTTAATGATACTTGGTTGTATTCACCACTTTTCGGAATAATAGCTTGTTCCACAGCCGGGTTAACTGCATTTTATATGTTTCGAATTTATTTACTTACTTTTGAAGGGCATTTAAATACTCATTTTCAAAATTACAGTGGAAAACAAATGGTAATGAGTCCCTTTTATTCAGTATCTCTATGGGGAAAAGAAGGCTTAAAAAAAAAATATATATATATAAGTTTATTAACTTTATTAATAATGAATAATAATGAGAAGGCCTCTTTTTTTTCTAATTTTTCTAAGACGGTATACCAAAACCAAATTGATAATATGGTAAAAACCATCAACCAACCTTTTATTATTCATTTAAAAACTTGTAAAAAAAAAAGTTTTGTATATCCCCATGAATCAGATAATACTATGTTATTCTCTTTGCTTGTATTGGTTCTATTTACCTTGTTCGTGGGATCCCTGGCACTTCCTTTGAATCAAGAAGGAATGGGTTTGGATATATTATCAAAATGGTTAACTCCGTCTATAAATCTTTTACATAAAAATTTGTCTGATTCGGTGGATTGGTATGAATTTTTGGCAAATGCCATTTTTTCAGTCAGTATAGCATGTTTTGGAATACTTATAGCGTCCCTTTTCTATAAGCCCCTTTATTCATCTTTACAAAATTTTAATTTTAAAAATGCATTTTTAAAAA